CGTGAATATCTGAACTGGTTGTTCGCTGTTCAAGAATTCTTGTTTAGGCAGTTCATACCATCCATACATAGTGTATTGATCTAAGATTTCAATTCTTCCGTGTTTCAGCAGTAGCATATTGTTCCATGAAAAAATTTTGCATGTCATCCGGGAAAAGCCATCTTTTTCTCACCAATGTCTTTTGCATTTGATCCAATAGTGTTCTGTTAGATAGGAACAGATTTGATAAATACTGATAACTCTCGGATAGAGTATTAGAACGGAAAGATCCATTAGAACTATTGGTTCTTCTAAGCCATCTCCGGCGATGATTCAACCCTTCGAAGCGCTTTTCTTGCGTCTCCTCGAAAATCCAGCTTTTTCTCATAGATTTGATTTCGGAAGTAATAAACCACTTTAATATCTCTTCATCTGCATCTGCAAAGAATTCTCGATGTGAAAACATAGAGGCAAGGGCCGGATCTTCGGATAGGACAAAGAATGGATTTCCAGGGTTCCAAATGAATTGGCTTATTCGAAAAAGGACTTGTTCTTTGGAAATTCGAATTCTAGCTCGTGTCAGGTATATACTCTGCAAGAACGCCTCGTAAAACTTATCACCGACTTCATAATTAAACCTGTCAAATTGAGGTTCAAACCCATCGTTATCTTGATCGTCAAGCTTATAATACACACCCCTCTCCTTCTTTTGCTCATCCGCTTCAAGAGGATTAGGATTCGGTTCAACTTCATCTTCATCATAATACGAATCATTCTCTTGATCATTCTCTTCAAGCTCATCCTCTTCATAGTCCGCAAGAACGAACTGGATCTGCTTGGCCCAAAATGAACTGGACCAATAGGGAACTCCCAATTCATTGTCATTGGTCCTTTCGACCCAATCAAATAGAAAGCCCCAAGGGGACCATATTCTAGGAGCCCAAACTATGAAATTGGAGAACACCTTCTGCGGGTTGACTTTTTCCCCCGCTACAAACACCTCCTCCGATTCATAGATAAATTTCTGATCAATCATAGATTGAAATCCATTTTGTATCATATCTGAGGGATTCCTTGGTTCGGGCCGAAGAAGCAATGGCACTCGATCCTTATCAAACTGACTGCAATCTTTTTCTGTCCGTGAGCATCCCTCTAGATCTGTCCGTGAGAATCCCTCTAGAATGCCTTCTATTTCTAATAGGCCATGAACTAGATCAAAATCATTCTCAACGAGTCTACCATAAGCGATCCTATTGTTTTCCTCTGGTTCGGGTGGAGACCAAAGATCTTGAGCGACCGATCCGGCAGAACAATTCAAAAGATAAAGAAGTATCGTTAATTTCTTCGTGCTCATTCCAAGTTCGACGTACGAGCTGTACAAATAAAAATCCCCTTCGTTACAGAATGTCTTCTGCAAATAGATAGATATCGGATCTATGGGGCAATTATTTAGAAGTAAATTTTGTGCGACAGCCCTTCCTATCTGATAGAAAAGGAGCCGAGAATTCTGAACCGGTATTACATGGGCTCGCAAATCCCAAGTTTGTCTATGACGAGCGAATCTAATTGTATTTTCGTCTATAATCGATTTCCCATGTGAAATACTAATCGATAGGGCCTCATTGGTAAGTGCTATAAGATCTTGTGCATTGGAACCCATGGTTATGGCCGCGAATCCATTAGCCTGGAACGCTTTTTTTTCCAAGCGAAATCCCCTAGTATATGAAAGAGTGAAAAAGTGCTTTCGTTGTTGTGGAATAAGAGGCCTTCGTACCTTAATGCACGTATCTAATCTATGCGGAGCTATTAGAGAGGGATCCACGAATTGGGGAAAATGGGTCGAAGCAATAACAAGACTATTTCCAGTGGAAGATCTTTCACAATCCCAGGAGAGAAGGTTCACTAATAGCTCGAGGGAGAAGGAACCCGAATCCCTAAAATGCAGCTCATGAATGTTTGGAATCCATATTATGCAAGGAGAGATTGCTTTTGTTAATTCGATTTGAAGGCTGATATAAAATTGGGCTACGCGCCACACCGTGTCCATCTCCTCAGTTAGCGCATCCATCCTAGTTAGCTGTTCCAGCTCCATATTAATCTTATCGTCATGAGCATCTCTCTCCTCAAAACTATAGATACTAGGATCAAAATCAATATCCATATCGTCAAAAACATGAATATCTTGATTAATAGCCTCAATAGGGTCACGAGCATCAATAAAAATCTCGATCTCATCATCACTGGCATCACTGTCATCATCATCATCAGCAAAACGAAAAACTGTATCCCGGAACTTGTCCAGAAATATCGTAATGAAAGGAAGATAGGAGTTTTTCGTTAGGTATTTGACCAAATAGGATCGTCCAATTCCTATAGAACCTATCACTAAAATACCCCGAGAGGGGGTTACAGCTAAGCGGAGCGAAAAGGGTTGTAGATCAGATGGGACATGAACACTATTAGCCCCAGACGGGGTTTGTGCATAAGTGATTGTCTGATAATGAGCAAGGAATAGCCGTCT